GTCAGGTCATCCATTAAGAGTACAAAAGAGGAACGATATATACTATATATCACTAGAATTAATAGTAGTTTGACGACCACATACAAAAAAATTTGTATTGGAAATGGTAGTCGTCGAACTAGTGGTAATCGAAAGATGAAACAACCTCCTATGCCAGATAAATAAAAAGAAATATGTAACTGTAGACATTGTAAATAAAAAGAAATGCTCATGTCATTCTGACTTCGATTCCTCACTTCAATTGAAGCTAGCTCCTACTCCTCCTTCATCGTCGTTGGTCCTTGTAAATCGATGACTTTCTTCTCTTATGAAATTTCTAACCAAATGAAACTGATTCAATGGCAGCCCTTCTTCCTAACATCTGCAGACTAAGCCCGGAAGTGACTGAACTACCTTTCCCAGTCTCAGGTCCCAGTACTTGGCTTGAAAAAAAAACCTCTATCAATGACTTAAGAAAGAAGGGGGGACCACTTATCATACCTAAAAGCAGCCATTTCTCTTAACTACGATACCACATCCAATTTGATTGAACTCACGGATCCAATCGCCAAGGAAAGGCCAGTCTACTGACTAGGGTTCAAAGAATTTACCCAGGCATGGGATAAAGGGCAAGAAGAGCCGAGATGGCAAAGCGAGCAGCCTATTGCGCTAACGGTAATGGATGAAAGGAAAGGGAAGAGGCGGGTGTAGCTTGGACTAAGCGCAATTGCAGGAATAGGTATCTTCTATCGTCGACAGATAGGCTCGTTTTTTCGATCGGAGATCCATGGATCACAGACCTGAGGTGCTGCGCATTAAATTCCCCCTCTCTTTCTCCTTCAGTGCACAAGTGAAGTGCATTTTCTTGCTCGTCAAGTTCGGAATGGATCTTACGCCCTTGGGTTGACCGAGAAAGGGGATGAGATCTTGAGCCCTATGACCACCTTTGCGCACTTACCGCACCTAAACAGAGACAAGGGGGGGATAAAGACAAATGATGCCTGACCACTAATCCCTATTTATTCTGTTAGCTACTTCCCTCACGGTTAAACATCCCTTCCGTACCCATTCCCTTGACTTCTGATTTGGTGCTGTCGATGAATAATGCTTTTCGGGCGTAAAGCTAAGAATGAACATTCCCTTGTGGTACCGGAACCCATCCATCGTTGGCAGGGCCCCAGGAGAAAAGAAAAAGTTGATTGCAGAAGCTATGTTCAGAAAAGGTTCTATCCGAAAGTACCCGCCGGTGGTCTACTCTTTAGTTAAGGAAGAAAGGCACATGCGAGCCCTTCAACCCTTCCAAGGACTTGGCTGTCCACCTACGACGAGCTAGGAGCGAATTCGTCTAACGTCGTTGCTTACAGGGATCTTGATTCAATCTCCAAGCGGGACTCCTTCGTAGTTCTGGGGGCATCTTCCGCGGTGAAGAAAGAAGCAATACGGAGAAGAAGAAAATCCATATACGAAACAAAAAAGATTGAATCTTGCCTCGTTCTTTGGCTTTCTTTGCCTTCCCCCTCAACCGGCCATAAGATAAAAGGAAGAGTGTTCGCTCCAGGCCTGTCATCGTGGGATCTCCTTCTGCTCGTCCACTCGGGGATGACCCCTGACGTTGGCTACACTTCTTTGATTGCTTGATGGCTTGGGCGGTAATCTTCTCTATTCATCTATCCATCTACTGTGATCTCTGACTCAATTCCTTAAGAAAGGGAAGTTTCACTCATTCCTCGAGGCCTCAGATCAGACCTTCAGGAACCCGAACGAAAAGAAGGACGACTTGTCCTGTACGCTGCTGATCTCGTGATGACTACTCAATCTATTGCGTATTAAAAGATCATGGGCTAAAGAATCCATGGGGCTAGTGCCATCTCTGATTCATAGCCCGAACTCGTATTCTCTTGATTTTGCTTTGGCCGAACCCTTCCATGGACTATTGAACTTGGTAAGGCTTTTTCAAAGAAAGGTCTTCCCATAACGTAGATCAAGAAGTCAATGCTTTGACCGCTCGAGCGTCCCCTGCTCCTCTCCCTATCGGGAGAGCGTCCCCTGCTCCTCTCCCTATCGGGAGAGCTGCTACGCTCCTCTTCTGATGCCTTCACGCTCACTCGCTCAGACAAGATGCTGCTAATCATCAAAGCCTGCATTTGGGTCTTCGCTTCTTGCCGGCTAATTCTTTGATGTCTTCTCCTTTGTCTCGAGATCAGGGGCAGGAGAGAAAGACTCTAATAAAGAAGATCATGTTCTCGCTAAACCCGGATCGTCTCTCGCTCTTGTGCTTTGCAGCTCCTGACCTTCCGACAACGCAGCTTTTTCAAGATCTGAAAATCGAATAGCTCGTTCCGCTAATACCCTTGCTTCTCTTTTTGGCCATTGGCCTGTTGATGAACTGAGATGATTCATCTTAGTCTGAGTATGCCGTCTATGTCTTTAATAAAGAATAGATATTTATATATTCTATGGCCAAGCCCAGGGATTGACAAATCTATAGTGGCGGGTCTATCTTCTTCTGGGCGAGCTGCGGAGCTACTTTATTCTTTCTTTCATTCCGCTTGATTGGTTGAAGAGAGCGCTTTGATAAGACTGTTCCGCGGAGAGTGTGGCTAAACACTTCTTCACCTTTCGGCCTTCAAATAAATGGTCGGAACTGTGATCCCGATTAGATAGTTACATTCTTATCCTCTCTCTCTTTTGGCTTGGGGCACTCTTAGGCTCATCTCTCTGAGTTCGAGCGGTTGAACTCCTCCTCCTCCCAGGCGAATCAATAATGATTGTGGCTGGACTCCTCTATTCATCTATCAATCTCGTTTATGAATGTTATGATGGCCAGGCATAGCCGGAACTCTTTCGTAGGCTGCTCTCGAGGCAGTGGCTTGAAACTAATCTCCCGCAGTCACCCACCATGATCGGAGCTGAGATTCTTCATACTAGCTTGGTTAGGTCAATATCTGTACCATCGCTTCTATTCTATTTTTTGTAATATAGTATAGAGATCGGCTGAAGGTGAATAAGGTGAGATCAATTAAAGTAGATGCAGCTTCCCTGGCTTCAACTTCACATGATAGGGCCGTATCTGATCTTGCCTTTTTAGTTGGGCCTGTGAAGGCTGGGACGACAACTTTAGGGGATTACATAGAACCTCCAAAAGCTATTCTAACCGGAAAGAATGGCATTCCTCCCAAGGGACTACTTGTTCTCCCTGAAAACAATACGGGATCACATTGGAGCCTGGACCTTAGACTGATTTTTCATTGGTAAAGTGCACTTCCGCTTAAAAAAACCCTCCAAAGTAGAAAGATTTTTTCTTCTTCTTCGCTTGCTTACTTATTTTCTTTTGCTTTCCTTTTTTTTTTCTATTGGATAAGAGAGAAAAAATTCATAAGAAGAATAATGAATATCCTCAGCCCTATAGCCTGCCTTGTCCTCCATATAATAGCTTAGAAATCTTTCTCCCTCGCGTCGTGCCCCAAAAAAGGAAATCGCCGGGCCTCGATCGCATGGAACCTCCATGATGTACTCCTCCTACAAAACCTATATGGGAAAAAATACTAGAGCGTATCCATTATACGAACCCAGGCTAGGAAAAAATAAATTACCATCTCCTATAAATGTTTTCTGAACCAGAGCGGATAAACTCTAGCTTGCCTACCGCTACAGGAGAGATCGCAGCCCACGCTTGCTAACAGCTAACAAGAAAAAAAGAAAAACTCTCTTCATTCAGGGTCATCGATCCGTGAAAAGGAACTAGGATAGAAAAAAATGAACTCCCTCACGAATAAAGAGGGGACTCGGAACTCTTTCTGGCTGGCATGAGCATGAAACTCTAAGAAATTACTTAAAGGCAAGATCCCGCTCAAAACCCCCATACCATAAGGGATAGGCACGAGCACTCCAAAGGCAAAATAGACTCGCCGGATATCTTTTACCTTTCTGCTGGCTTAACTGATCGCTTAAAGCACACTTTATCTTCAAGGCTTGAAACAAACTTTAGAAAGACTCTATATTGGCTTGTCTGGCTAGCTAACTGATATTGCTATTCGGTGTACTTATGGAAAATCCTTCCGGTACGGGGAAGACACATAGATAGAAGGAAAAGCGAAAGCTGGCTATGGATACGGCTAGGCAAGCTACGGGTAAAGCTGAACCGTAAGGCACAGGGACTAAAACAAAACGACTGGTCTGGTACACTCGTAGGGAGAAAAAAGGACTCGAATTCGAATGCGATGTTGTAAGGACACTCCGGGTTAAGGGGAAACTAGGACTTTCCAAACCAAAAGAAAAAGAAGGTGAGATAAGTGGACGGAAGCAAGGTGGTGCTAACTCTGCATCCGCGGCTCTTTCCGGAGAGCATCAAATCAAGCGCTTTCATTTGCTTTGAGACTGACCCTCTTTCTTCCAGGCGCAAACAGGGGGGAAGGAGCTTTCCAATCGATCACACGCCCGGCACAAGAGAAGGAAGGGCAAGAGAATAGGCACTGGCATCTTTACTACTTGAAATACGGACTATCTAAGAGAAAGGGGAGGGGGAGTTATGCTTACAAGAGAAAGCAGGCCCGAAACAAAAGAAAAGGAACTTAGCCGACATCGACCACTCTTAGGAAACTGAAGGACTGCGGGGCTACTCAATCAGACAACCAGACTGGCAAAAGGTTGCTTGCTTCCAAGACTTGACTGCTAGATCCTTCCTTGGTGATTGCTATGATTGATATAGAAGATGGCGTTCCGTGGATAGTGATTCTCATTCGGAAAGGCCATCCGGAGTTAAGAGATCATAAGAGAAAAAAGTGCAATAGCTTCGGTTAGAGCAAAGCCCAAAATGGCATAACCAAACAATTTAGGATCCAATTCCGGACTCCGTGCTACTGAATGGATCAACGAACTGAAGATCTTTCCAATTCCGACTGCAGCTCCAGCACCGATGACTTTTAAACCATCCACCCTACCCTCTTTTCTTTCAAGGAAAGGAAGACTGAATTCAAGAAAAAGATCTAAGACATACCTATTCACTCACCTAACGGCATATTAATATTACTCTCTTATGCTTTCCCCGATTTAAGAAAGAGTTAACTGCACTGCCGAAGAAATCCCCGTAGGCAAAGTCTTCCATTGTGTTGTGTTACTCCCCGGGAATACCATAACCTCAGGAAAGAAGAGAAAACGACTCTATCCTGGTAACTTGATTTGCTTTTTCTTTGAGTTCCCACGTCCTGAAAGCCGATTAAGTCTCTAGTTATCAGCCCAAAGGAAGAGATTAACCTGAGATTAGACAAGTCAAAGGCCTCTATTCCCGGTACATAAATTAACACCTTCTTTTTTTTTTTAGCGTAAGGAAAAGGGCGACAGAGTTAGAAGAGTTATGAATGAAAGCTAGGGAACTGTAAGCTAAGGTAGCTATCAACTCGTATGGCATCTAACTCTGAGCCTTAGCATTTATAGCTGGGAGTCACATGGCATCTAACCCCGGAGCGAGTGAGATAAAGAAATTCATAAGACTTGGCCCAACGGTTGATTCTTATGCCTCTCTTGACTCGAAGAGTTATCTCCCCTAAAATATCTAAGGCAAGAAAGACGGCCTAAAGGTTCTTTATTAGGGATTTTTTAGTGGTTTTAGGAGTTATGAGTTCAGGAGTTCAGAAAAAAAGACATGACTATTAACTCACCTAACGGCCTAGTAATAAGAGTCTCTTTTCATTCTTTCCCCGGGTTAAGAGGTAGTAAGAAAGTCCTAAGGAAAGTCCTGTAGGGTAGTTCTTAGGCAGTTCTTAGATTCCCTGTTTTATTCTAACCTCCTTTCTTGGAAAAGAAACCATTTAATATTGACCGGAGGATAAACTTAAGGCTTAAACTTTAGGAGTTAGGAATGGAGTTATGAGTTTAAGATTAACCTGAGGGCAAGACTTCTTTTTATTTAATAATTAATTAATTTTTAATTGGACGTGCACTTTTCTGTGTCACTCACAAGCATCAGGTGCACTCATGATGAGCTGTGTACGGCTGTCTCTCGCGTGTGAAAGGATATGTGAGTTGACTCAGGAGTCATCGGGCATCCCCGTCATCATAGGATTCCCGGCTTCAAGTCACCGCATCTCCAACTATCTCTAACCAACAACAAACCAACGGATCCCCTTTCTCTCGAACCTACCGCTGAGAATAGGATAGCGGAGAAAGCGAAAGAAGAGATGGGCAAAAAATGGAACTCTTTTTTATTCAGGGTTGAAAGAGATGAGGCAGAACCACCCACTATGGCGGGGAAGGTTTGGAACCTAGTTGTCACCGGCCTTGCGCTGTTGTCTAACGGGTCAAGGAGTTTACCTTATCCGTATCGAGCGAGCCACGCTGTACTGGACTGATACCCGTACTTCCATAGTGAGATCATCCAATCAAGGAGTTTCTTTCGATAGTGAACAAGCCTTCATGTGAATCTCTTTCATTACGAGATTAGAATGGAATCAATTATGAGATGGATTCTCTTGCCAGGGCATGATGGTAAATGGCCATATAATGGATTTCACTCAACTATATAATGAGATCAAACTTGATCGATTGTTTCTCTTTATATCCTATGGAGAATGGATCTTCTTTTTTTCCATATGGTTCGCTTGGTAGTAGTATCAGTCTGCTTTCCCTGCCTTGTCTGATGATCCAATGTGAGACTGCATTCATCAAGATTTGCTTTCTTTTCTTCCGTATAGCGTACTTTCTCGACTTGGACTTGGAGCATTCTCTCATTTATAAATGTCACATCCTTCATGATTGCACTGCTGAAAGGCATTCTATCCCCGAACCCCATATCACGAAATAAGGAATAGAAAAGAAGCCATGCCTCATAGCACACTCTACTTCTCGGAGAGAACGTGAACGGATGGATCAATAGATAGCGTTCAAAAAGGATCCCTTTTGGGCTTTCTCTTGTACGTGTGTACGCATCGAGGAATTGCGTCTTGTTTGGTGCCATCTGCGACGACAATGAATGAAATAGGATTCGTGATTGGTTAAAAGAAAAGGAAGAAAGAGAGAGGATGGTAATGAAATTCCCTACTGAGCTAAAAGTCTGGCTGGTCCGTCAGGGCCAGGGAATCAGCATGCTAAACCGCTTACGCCGACAACAACATATTCTCTAGCAAAAGAAAGCACTGACCTAGACTAGACCTCTTCTACCGCATCAAGAGGAAATCCCGATCCCGCATTTGATAAAGTTTAGCTATGCCCACAGCTCTTTCAAAGGAAAGCAGTCTTTTCAAGAAGAAAGTCACAGTCACACCGCTAATAGGCGGAAGAAGAGATTCCCAGCTACTGACTCTAATAAGACTAATAGCCGTACCGCAGAAAGAAGGTCAACCTCACCCCAGGTAATCACAGCTTTCTTCCCCGCAGGTCAAAGAGTAAGAACTCGCTTTCGAGCTAACCTTACATGGAGCTACCTGCCAACAAGCAACAAGAGTTCTCATTCACGGCTAACTAAGCATTCGTTCGGAGTTGACAAGGGGGAGGGCGTGCTTTCCTATATTATGTTATGATGGATAGGCTGGCGGCTGCACTCCCTTTGAGGTAAGAACAGTTCCTTTTGATTCAATTGCAAGAAAACAACCTATTTTTATAGTTTTATACGAACACTAAGCCAAACAGTCTATTTATACGGATTCCTAAAAAATGAAAAAATAGACTATCATAATAAAGATATGACAGAAGCATCACTCTGTCTGTTGGATGCCCTTCTTCCTGGCAAGATCAGATCAAGAATAGCCTTTGGCTAGGAAAACACAGTCAGACTTGTGCCACGCCCAAAGCACCAAGACTGCTTATTCCGCTAAAACAGTAAAGAGACAAGACCTCTTATGCCGGAAAAGGCAGGTGTCTTGATGAGGGGGTGGGTATTTGTGATACCTATCGAAATAAAATAGCACACCCTAGTAAGATAGCCCCTTAGGCTGACTTTCCTTTCTCCCTATCCTGCTATCCTATTAACTGTAGACCACAAAGAAGTCGGTCAGTAGTGAGTCTAATTTCAGTAGTGGATAGTCTATATCGGAAGAGAGCTTCAAGCAAGCATCCATATCAATCAAAGCTAAAGCATTCTTTGCCTTTGTTCGTCGCAGTGATTTCATAGTGACCCTACCCTACGTCGAGCAAGAGTTGGCTTGGCTTACTTTTCCTTAGCAGGGGGTAAACCTACATCCCGCGGCTCCATTCGAGATTGGAAAACTTTCACTCCTTTTTCTCTTATAATTATAATAAATAAGCTACATCCGATCTAAAAGGCCTACTATGTTTTGGTTTTGCCTTGACTCCTGCCCATTGGTGCTTTTCCTTTCAGACTGAAGCTGACTACGATCGATGGGTTAAGAAGCCAGGAATGCCTAGGCAGAAAAAAAAAGAAAGATAGGTAAAAAAATGGAAAAAGTATATTTTTGTCTATTCTATCAAAAACTTTGAATCGTTCTTTCCACCAATAACTGTGGAATGATCAGAGGAAGTCCTACTCTCCCACCCCCGAGTCCGGGTCTTTTGACTTCTTTATTCTATGAATTTCTTTCTCTTGTGGATGAAGACGGATTTATTTTGCTGCTTTCGTCTTATGTGGCAAGTAAGCATGAAGCTTTGAATCTCAGTCATCTCTTTTCTTTCTTATTATTCTTGCTTTTAGATGATCTATGGGCTAGTGTCATTCCGATCGCTTTCCTTCCTTCCATCCTACTTTCTCCCTCGAGAGCATCGTAATCCTAGAGTCAGCAGGAGACCGAGAAGGAAAGAAAAAGGAGGGTTTCAATCATTCTGAACGCTACCGCTACGAGCAAAGGCGCGTACCTAAGTTGATAAAAGAAGCAAGGTGGGGAAAGAGTGACCGGGCCCGGGTAAACCCAATTGAGTAATCTGGTCAGATAGCCCGATTAGAATGATCCTCTTTACGAGAATGAATCTTTGAATTGATTGAAGCACTAAGCATTTCAGCCCAAACTCAGTACTTTGTTTATTAAGGCCGGTATAAAAACTCAAGAATGTTGAGCGTTGATGATTGAAGAGACACTAAAGATCCAAACCGCCATCCTTTATCACAGCTTAGTGAGATATCCTAATTCGTCCTTTGAGAACGAAGAAGATATACAAACAACTCTTTGGTCCCTGTTCTGTGGAACCATCACCTACCGATTGGTTAGTCTTGAACTCTCTCGCTTCGCTCTTTTTGAACAACCTGGGAAAGGTATCCGAATCCCTCTTTCCATACTCATGCTTCTCCTCCTTTCGCCCTTATCTTGGCCTGGAGCAGTATTCCGAAAGATTGACCAGTTTAACCGAGGTTGTAGTACTCTAAAAGGTGAAGTTGAATGATTCAAAATCTTCATTATGCAGAATGCGTCGAAAAGAGACACAAGACCCTGGAAAGCCAGCAAGCAAGCAAACGAGCGAGCGGAATAAACGAGCTACATACGTGTAGTCAGAGCTGGAGTTTACTTTGCGAAAGAGCTAGAGTCTAGACTGGAGCGTCACGTCAGAGTGTATTTTATAAAGCTTTAACTTTAAAGCGTAGTAAGAGCGAAGCCTACCCCGGTATGCTTTAAAGCTGTCTATGTGTTTTCGTTAGAAAATTGTGTTCGTCTAAACTATCTATTCTATCGAGGGCTAATACTAATTAGTTAGTGGGACTGGGTGAAAGAAAAAGAACTAAAGCGCGTTCTAGTTCGAACCTTTGTTATTATTATAGAGTTAACTAGAAGAATGTTATAAAGAGAGAAAGAAAAAGTAAAATAGAACGGTTAGTAAAGTAAAGCTTTTGAATTTCGCCTTCTTTTACGCCCAAGAAGCACTTCCTGCTTTAACACAACTATGGGGATCGAAGTCGATCAATAAAAATCTCGGCTTTCACCTAATTCCTCTCTTTTCACCTTCCCGCCTTCTAGCCTTCGAAAGTCACTTAAATTCGGGGTTCAAATTGACAAAGCCTGTAGCGAAAATATCCTTTATCTCACAAGTGCTTCGCTCATCACTTAATATCTAGTTCCGTAGTTGAGATTCCATGTAGTTGTAGTACCGTCACAGTTTAATGTAGTGTAGTTTGGATAAGGGGACACATTCAAATTCAAAACAATGGGGTCACTGGCATTATCAACTGGCTCTATATAGGAAACTAGATTTGTAACTGGTTCTTTGTCTCTGTCTCGCTCAGAGCGAGGTGCTTCTTTTACTTAGGCAATTCATTTTGTTAGCTGCTTCTAAATATCGATTTGCTTACACTGGATCTTATGGATATGAATAAAGTAGATCTGCTCGAACTAGGTCTTGAACTGGTGGAGAAGCTGGAATTGATAGCTAGGATTCTCCTTCCTTTGAAGCTGCTTTTGCTCTTCATCTGGCCGTCGCATAGCATAAGGAAGTAAGGGTAGGGATTTCGATGGGGCTATAGGGCTTTGGTACATCAAAGTAGTGTCCGGTGTGGAATAAGTTCCGTTCTAGCACCAGAAGCGTACGAGATCGCTTATAGCGAGAAAGACAAAGAAAGGACAGGGTAAATGAAATATAATCTGCTGCGGCTAAGGGATGTAGCAAGAATTCATTAGCGAACTTCACTAGTTAACTAAGGACACCGAAGTCCCTTAAAACCAAAAAAGGGAAGATCGGATAATTGTAATGTCATCAACCTGAGAACAAGATGTGTCACTTACTTTAGGAATTGAAGAAACTTTTCATGCTACCGTTCTTGGTGGTAGGGCTACTTAGGTACTTTCTTTCACCGCCTTTTTTTCTCCTTGCAAGAGGAGAATGCCGCTGTTGATGTATCTCTAACAGCTCCTGGAGTGGCATTTGATAACAGACGATTTGTTCACAGCAAGATGAAGATGGCAAAGAAAGGATTTGCTTATATCATATTTATATAGTAATTTCTATAGTAAAACAGCCTCTTCTCTAGACAGAATGCTAGCATTCTATTATCAGAGTAAGAGAACAGTTTTCTCCCCAAGGTTAGCAAGGAACGGAACTGACATAGTTGATGTATCAAATGCCCTATTAGTATAAATAATGGACCTCGACAAGGCAGGCGAAACAGAGAAAAAGAGATTCTAAAAATTCTAAAAAACAAGCTACCTTAACTTATTCTTATATAAAGTAAGGACGATAGGGTGAGACTACACTCTTTGAAAGCTTAATGGCGAACGACAGTCAATAGAGTTTCTCTATCTTGGTGAGATTAGCTAAATATATAATATCATTTTATCCTGGTTAAAGGCTCAGGGAAAGGGCCAATGGGAAAGCCAGCCATCAAGGCAGTTGGGAGATGTTGAAAGGCAATAGAATTTCAATATACACCCAAACCAAAGGCAGTGACAGCGACAGTGGGAAATGCAATATCGCAAGTGGAAAGCGCGCAAGTTGGATGTTGGGATCTTTTTCGGAAGTCGGAAGGAAGATCATTCTCTATTAATTAGTTGTAAATTGCTTTACCAGGTCTTCATTCTTCTCTTCTATACGATACCTTTAAAAACAAAAGGTCTGCCCTTCTTAGCAAGAGTTTAGATAGTGTTATTACTTATCCAAAAAGTCTGTGTGTGCCCGGATGTTAAATGCTTGCTCTACAGAGGAGCCCGCAGGACCTAACCCTTGGCACAGAATAGCTCGTACTTTTGGTGGAGGAAGGGAGGAAAGAGCTCTAACGCTAGTACGAGGACATAGGGTAACGGGTATGTTTTCACGATACCACAAGATATTAATACTTTATTGATTGCGAGATACCAAACCGTGATCTGCACCCACGAAACAAGCCCTCAATTCTGTGCCCAAAGCCTGTCTACGAAAGTATGTTACGATGCAAGAAAAGGTAAGATTCAATTCAATACTTTAGTGTACGTCTATCTAGCAAGTAGTTCACAGCTTAGGATCAGAAGTGAAGTATCCTCCAGTGCTTGGTCTTGGTTCATCAACTAAGTTCTATTAAAAGCAAGACATCCAAGGCTAGGAACCAGGGCACTCCTCTCCTCTATATAAATTACTGAGGGGTAAGGCTATCGAAGTACCTGATATAAGTGCTTCAATATCAGCTTTATATTTGTTATTTATATTTGTTATACACTTTAAAAAAATATTGTTTCATATAAACAATAGTTAGCTCGCCTCGCATTCTAGTACTGAAACCTCGCTGGTACCGAGCGTGGAAAAATGGCTGTCCGGAACTCTCTTTGCTGGCAAGCCACGCAAGAGAGCACAGGTTTAACAGGATTTTGAATAACCCTAAAATATACTTGTTTTGCTCCTATTTTCTCTAGAATAAAGGAAAGTGGAGCCCTAACCTTGAGTAGACCAACCGTCGGAATGAGATAGATCATATCTTGGTTCAGTAATATGACTGTCTTTCATTTAGATATAGGTGTGCTAGTTCGGCTGTATGAGACGTAACTCTTACTCGCCGTGCTTCGCCCATAGTATAAAGTTCTACAACTTAGAACCTATTCTCTCCGGTCCCTCTCCTGGCGGCTTCTAAGGTAGGACCATCCGCTGTGATTCACTTTCCATATTAGGTAGTAGGGGCCCCTTCTCCGATCATGCCTTATCCCTGTCATTCCTCGCATAACGTTCACGTTATAAATATATATATTCCCTTAAAGAGTATAACTCCAACCTCTTTTTAAGGCAAATTAAGTTCTTTTCCAGGGCTTTTTCCTTCGATGGCATTTCCAGTACAATTTACTGTAGCGCATATCATTTCAGTAGAAGTCTAACCATCTCCTCTCGAGCGAGTTGAAGTTGTTTTCGATGTCGGATTCGGATTAGATTAGCGAAGGCTAAGTTGGTGTAGGAAAAGTTTACAGTGGGAGGGTACTCTAATTAGGTTTATTCATTGGGATAAAGGTTAAAGATTTCTAGTCCTTGGGATGAAATCACTCCAATTTAAAGCCTTTAAACAGAACTAGTAAAAAAGTCCCAATAGTGAGAGTAGGAGTCAAAATCTTTACTTAGGGAAGCAAATCAGCAAGCGGGTACGCAATCAGAAAAGATATGTTCAAATGAAATCCTATTTGACTTTATTACGCCAGCCTATCACATCTCTATTCGATCCGATGGAAGGAAGTTTCCTTTGCTTCGGTTTTGTGGATGTTGCAGGCCTTCTAGCTATTGGGGTTTCCCCCTTTTTTCCAAGCTAGAAAACGCATCCAATTTTAGAAGAAAACCCTGAAAGTAATAAGACTTTTCATATCAATCCTTTCCCTTTCCTTTTGAATGCGTTAGCACACTCTTTTTGAATAGGTTTTTTCCTTTTGTAAGGATAATGAAAGCCAGCCTAGTCAAATTCAAGTCAAGAGAGTAAATAAGACAGTCAGTTGGAGTCTTTGTTAAACCCATATAAGCTAATTGGCATGATAAGCCCATTTTTAGGTCATCCTCTCTATTTTAATCCGGCCAGTGCTAATTGGTTCTCCTGACCATTTAAAGCTGGGCAAGCCAGATTTCTTTAGTAGCGTAGGGAGGCTATGACATCCTCCTTAAAAGACTCGCTATTGTCTTGGGATTTAGTTACTCGACCGACTCCTTTAGAGGGATTTTGCCATTTAACTATTACTTATTAGATTATATCTATTTTTTTTTTCATATCCTCATCATACAAAGAAAAGCTATCCTTGCACCATTGCTGTTAAAATGGAAACGAACACAATAGAATCCATTTTCATGGGTCCATCAAGCCTTCTTAATCAACAAAGTCAAATTATTTTAAACATAGAAGTGTAATTTATGCTCCAGCAACCCCGAGACAATATCATATCCAATATTGATATTGGATCAGCTTCCTCGAAAATAGCAAGGTGGACTTTCCACAATTCGACCACTTATATAAAAAAAGTGGTGACTACTTCTAGACAAGAAGGAGCCGGGCTCAGGCTCATAAATGTAATTGATAAGCCTAAAAACACTACTTGAATTTAAGACTAAGTGAAAGGAAAAAAATCCCAATGCTATCATGTTTTCTAACAATTCATTTTATGTTTCAGGAAACCGCACCACCTACCCTACCGCAAAGACTAACTTATAGGCCGACTTGACTTGAATGACTCTGGCTATTCTGGTGAATTTAAGAATTATAAGGGAAACCATTTTCTATTTTTCGTATGCACTCATCCCTTTGCTCTGGGATTCTCCTTCCCCTCCGACTCTATTATCGGTATTTTTTCCTGGTCAGAGAATAAAACCTGACTGAAGAGCTTATAAGGATTTCTTCTTTCTTCCCGAAATGTGACTTCTTCAAATACTGAAAAGGGAAGGTTTTATTATATTTATACTGATATACTTAAATTCAAAGCTTGACCTTGATCACGGAAAATCACGAAGATTCATTTATTCTAACTTGAACCAAATAATGTTTAGTGTTTAAATCGTTTGATATAAGACCACCAAGTAATATAAAAGCCTATGTCCTTACTTACCTTATATACTCCTTTGCTTTAATGTTTAAACCCACGCCAAAACGAAAAAGGATGTGGTGAAAAGAGAGATTGGTTATAGTGTTCCACTCTCCTTTTGTGTGTGTATTTTCAGGTATTTTATTAAATTGGACTCTTTTATTTAGATAAGACGACCTTTTAGTTAATTTGGTTAACAAGGTTCTTTGCTGAAACCGCTTTCATGCTTACTATCAAGTACCTGACTTTCTTATCATTGACTTGCTTTTTCAAGCTAAGTTATTTGATAACCAGAACAAAGATTTCTGGATCAGTAAAAAAAAAAAGGTATTTATATATAATATTCAATCATGAATCTATGCACCAGAACCCAACAAAGAATGCTCATTCAAACAAGCACTGATTATGCCACTCTTATATTATTATATTACCCCAGCGGGTAATGGTTCACTTCGCCCCCTTTCCTTTAGAACGAGAAAGGGGAGCTCAGCTTTTTCTATCGAAACCGAAGCGAAGTAGAGACAAGACTTTACTTTAATAAATGCTTAAAAAGGGGTAAAAGCCCTCCTTTCTTTCTATTGGAACCTGCAGAAGCTATCTAATCGAGTTAGTATTTAGTTCCTCTTTTTTTTTTTAGTTTCGAATTCTAGAAGAATTTCATTCCACCTTTCATCATCTATTCCGGAAAGATAAGTGGGTTTTGTATCTGCTTGTCGTTCATTACTGTTCTGACTTGGCAGTTAGAACATAAATAATGGTGTAAGCTCATCACTTAGTGGAGACTGCCTTCTATTCTAGCTCATTATACTTGAATGTGTTAAGTATTTAGTATCTTTCAGTGAATCAAGATTACTTAATCTTAATATAGAATATTTTTTTATAAATAGAAATAGAAGAATGACTCGCTTAAAGAAAGCCACTGTGCATCCCTTATTGGACGGACTTATAGTGATGTTTTCAAGCTAGCAATCAAAGTGGAGAGGCAATTAGTACGTGGTAGTAGTTCCAGATCATTAAATATATATTTTAAGCGTGAGAGTTATTATTTTAAGTGCATTACTGCAGTTTTTAATTTCCTTTCGTCTATTTATAAGTTTTTTTTATTTTTTATTTTTTAATACAGGTAGTCCTTCCCAGGTATCAATTATATAGAATATTATTAGATGATCCCTTTCAAAGCCTTAGGTAAACCATCAGACTCGACTAAAAAACCCATGCGAGATACTTCTATTAGGAATCCTCAACAAATCCAAGGAGGTGCTCTTTAAGGCATGGCGGGCTCAAAGCTATACCCTTATCAAAAACCGAAACCATATCATGGGTATTTAATATAAAACCAAAGCGAATGAGCTCATCGCGTCTGATCCTCCATTATTATTATTAGATTGCTGCAGAAATCAAGTAGGGTTTGGACTTACTCGAAAGTTAATTAAAGGGGTCGAGCTGCACTAACTCCTAGTCTTCCCTTATTTTGTTGAGCGTTATTTATATTAATATGTATAAAATTTAAGTTTAAGTAATTAATTAGTATAATAGGTCCTACTAAACCCTTTCATTGATAGGATTGCCCTCTTTGGCCTTCTTATAAAGTATTTTTCTTCCTTTTTGCTTAGATCTCTTCAGCTCTTAGCTAATATTTTAGTTACGAGTAAGCCGAGTTTTTCGAATCAAGCCACGTTATCCTTCTATACGGACTGAAGCCCTTCAGTCCGTATACTAGGACTTTTTGTTCTAACCCTTAAGCTTTTTTTTTCCTCCCTAACAAATTAGATAAGATCGGATCGAGCGAGGAGCCCCAGCATGTAAGCGATATGGACAGATAGCCTTTCCCCCATAGAAAGAGGGAAGTCGGTTTAATTATATAATAAAAAATATATATATTTTTTTCATAAAGGCTGCACATAACACATAAAAGGGTACCAGCCCTAGCACATTTTGATAAGTCACGGAACTAGAACTCATTTAATATGAATTAGAAGTAGACAACTATTAAATTATTAAATACTCGGTTTTTACAGAATAAGCTTTTGTATGAAAATTTTAACAGAACTGCTGTTAATGGCATACCCGTAAGCGCTGTCAAACTCAGAGCTGTGGTTCTGTTTTGGTGTGATCTTCTCCGTTCATTAGCGTTTTCGACTTCTCCTCTAAGATGTTCCTTGATTTGATAGTGGCTAGTTCCTTACCTTATGGCTTACCTGAACCGCTTTTAGCATGTTAGCACAATAGTTGGTCTCTAAAGAAGAAGGGTTAGTCTTTTGTATAACTACAATGGCTAAATAGATAGTTTTGTTTTCTTGGATAGGCTGACGGAGCACTTTCAACAAAGACGGGTCCTCTTCCTCTTAGCCAGATGCATTGCAATGCAATTCCATTTTAGTAGCTAGTAAAAAGGTGTTCGTGCTGTTCAAATTTAGGGGTTTAGGAGTAGGTGCTTGCCCTTAGTTGGTTGGGAAAGAGCTCCTTCCGTCCTTTATTCATTTTAGTGGACATCTAGTAAAGCTCACTCAAGAAGGGACTTGCATCAAGCACTGCTTTACGTTATTCAGTGATTTTTACTTTACGATAAGATACATGCATTCGTGCAACAAAAGGGGTTCTTTCTCACAAAGACTTTCCTTCCCCTTCCAATATACAATAAGAAGACGGCGCGGCGCATTCGATGCATAAATATAAATATATATAATCACCTATGGAGCCTTCCTTTAAATTTCGTACTCGAATTCGCTCGCTGAAACTTTCTTGAATTGAACTGGCTGAATGTAACAGACCTAGCGGGTCAAGTAAAGAAATATAGGTTTACCGAACAAAAGAATCCTCTCCCGTTGACACTTGCAGGGAAAGGGGGACTTAGACTGGCTTACGAGATTTAACCTTTCTTATACTTAAAACAGCAAACTATCACGCACGGGTAATAAACTAAACGTCTTTTATACAAGAACCATTTCATAGGCTTAAGGCTTAAAGAGAGCAATGAATTAGATAGCTTTTATTTGGCTCGAGAGCAAGAAAAAGAAGATACCCACTCCCCTACGAGGACACACTGGTTTGCAGGCAAGTTTGATAGCAGGTTCCTCGGATAAATTAGATAGGGGACAAGAAGTCAAGCTCGCAAAAGCATTTCGAAAGAATTTCGTAAGGTA